CTAGACGATAAAAGATTTTCAGGAACAAGCAAATCATAATGATTTTTGTTTCTATTTTTCGTCATCATTTGGTGTCTTGCAATCGATTCCTCAAAATGATTCTTATCCATAATTTCTCTGTATCTTTTTTGATTATTTTTTTGTTTAATCTCATGAACCAAAGAAATCCTTATGGTTTGATACATAAGAAATTCTACATTATGTTTTACAGGTATACGAACGGGTTCGATAATAAATATTCCCTCTTTTAGGATTTTTGAAAGATTCAAATCCCGGATTAGCATTGGATCCAGAGTTAACTCCTCCTTCTTAATAAAGCCGAAACCAAACTTTGTTGTCATTCTGCTTTCCTTTTCCCATTCAAGTACGGACAGCGCATAATCGAATAATTCCATAGTCAAAGGACTCAGCAGCCATTTCAATTGCAAAGCAAAAGATCCTTTCATGAACGCATCTAAGTCTATTTCCCAAGTCCAAATGCTTTTGGATTTATTTTTCGTTCTACCCATTTTCATATCTGATTTCGTATAAAGTTCTTCCATATATTTTTGTTGGTTTGAGAGAACAGATTCAGGGTTCCCTCGGTTTTGGGCATCTGATGCGAGATCTCTTTGACCTATGGGTTTTTTTTCTTCTTGATTCTCTAATTCAAAATATTTTTTTTCTTTTTCATTTGATAGTAGAAGATCCCCTTTTTTATTTTTAGTGATATTTTTATTTTGACTAACATCTTCATTAAAATGAAAAAGAAGTGAATGAATTGGTATAAACCCCGGTTTCATTTTATATACATTTAAAAATAACTCTAATTGTGGGAATAACCAAGGTATCGGCTTCGATACAGGACGATTTAGTCTTTCTTCATTCATTCCCATCCAATCAAAAAAAGAAAAGAAACCCCTTTGATTGGATGGGTTGATTTCTTTATCTTTATTAATTTTGAGATAAAAAAGACCTTTCGTATCAAAATATTTTCTATCGGGATTTTTTATATACATAAAATAGTCTTTTCTTATAAAATTAGTAATAGGGATACTCGCCCCCATATCAACAAATTTCGGTTTATGTATGTTGTAATTATATGAGTCCTTCTTATCTTCATAATAAATCGATTGATATGCTAAAAGATCATATCTATACATTTTTTGAAAATGATCGTTTTTATTTAGCAATAACGAAACCTTTTCCTCTCTTTCAGACGAATCCCGTTTGATTAAATTTTGATTTTCAACCCTACAATGTTGATTGACTATATTTCGCCATTTTTGCGGTACTAATTTAGACCATTTTTGCTCAGAGAAATCGTATGGATAATGACTCTTTAACCAATTTTTCCATTGATTCATTCCAGAATTCTGAAGTTTCTTATGCTTTAATTCGGAAGAAATTATTCCTTGTCTTCGAAAATAATCTTTTATTTCATTCTTAAGAAATAAAGATGCTCCGTCATATTGAAGGACAGATCTTAACTTATACAAGTTAATAACCTGGGTTTGTGATAATTTGTAAAATACATAGGCCTGTGACACGAGGGATAATTTAAAAGAAACCCCCGACTTCGTCTGAATCTTATGACGAATACGAGAAGGTGAAAGTTTTTTTTGTATAGTTGAAAGACGCTCAATTATCTTTTTCTCTTTTGTATCAAAAATATATTTTTTTTTGAATTTACGAAAAAGTTTGATAATGATCATGGGCCTATAAAGACTATTAGTAAGACGATTAATGATATATGGAAAGCTCTCTAGAAGGATATCCGTGTATATCCTTTCCACGATCCATTTTAAAAAATAATGTGATTTACGGATTAATCGATCATTTCTTCTTTTTAATATCTGAAAAAGATTTTTGAGTGATGCTAATTTTTGAGCACCATAACTTGTTTTGTTAGGACTAATATTTATCTTTAGAGTTCGAAATCCATTTTTCTTGTCTTTTGTAATTCTTTCTATTTGATTTCTGATTGTGCTTGTTCTATCAGTCAGATCTTTCATTTTGATTTCTGTCAGTGAATAATTTGTCCAATCCATAGATCGGGTTTGAATGGATGATTCATGAATAATCTTATTATTGATTATAGAATCTTTTTTTATTTCACTCGAATCCTCTCTCAATTTTTTTGGTTCTTTTGGGACCTTTAGAAACAATAATTTTGTTCTTTCTTTGAAACTTTTTAGAACTCGAAAACTCCATTTTCTAATTGCTTTTTGGAGTTTTTTCAAAGGGGGTCCAAAATAATAACAAAACAAAATACCAAGTCCTACGAGAGGAGAACCAAAAGGACGGTCAGTTTCCAGTCCCCAAATCGTTAAAAAAGCAGCAGGACTTTCCTGCTTTACATTTTGATCCCTACGAGAAGGTCGTATCTTAGATCGGTGCCAAGGTTTCAGACGGAAAGGAAATCGTATCATTATTTGTATACCCTCTGTGGCCCAGTTTTGAGGAAAAATTCCGTTTCTTCCTGGTTCTAGTACTGGCATACCATTATAGGTGCATATAA